TTAAAAACGAATAAACCTCAGTTTCAAGAAATCATAGCCTCGACCAAGACATTAACCGCTGAAGCAGAAAGCTTTTTGAAAGAAGGTATTCAAGAGCAACTGGAACGTTTTCTACTTCAGGAGAAATTATAAAAAAAGAAACGAAACGGATCGTTCTTATTTTTGATTCGTTAGTCAATTTGACTCTTTAATTTTAATTAAATTTTTAAGAAATTCTATAAATAGAAGTCAAGTATATATATATAGAAAGAAGTATATAACTAATATCTGTTTAATATTAAATCTTAAAGCATTCAGAATTTCTTTCTTATTCTATTTCTTTTTTATCGTTTTTCGAAATAGAAGAAAAATATATTCTATATAATATATAGAAATGGAAATAATAGATAAATATCAATATATCTATATTGATATTGCGTCCAATAGGATTTGAACCTATACCAAAGGTTTAGAAGACCTATGTCCTATCCATTAGACAATGGACGCTTTTCGCTTTTTTTTTTACTTTCCAATTGTTAAAAAAAAAAAGAATGTGCGAAATCTTTTTAGCAATTGTGTATTGAATTCACTTCAATACACAATTGCTATTAGACAATTCTAATAGAGAAATTTGTCTCTATCTAATAAAAAAAAGGGGGCAATTGTGAATTTAGAGCGGGTAGCGGGAATCGAACCCGCATCGTTAGCTTGGAAGGCTAAGGGTTTTAGTCGACGTCGATCGATCATTTTTATATTTTTAACGTCTCTAATTCAAAACCGAACATGAAACTTTGGTTTCATTCGGCTCCTTTATGATGGATGGAGAAATTCCCAAATAAAAAAAGACGGGAACGAAATCGAAATAAAAATTCGACCCATAACATCTATGTTAGCTTTTTTTTCCGTCTGGGTACTTTCACAGAAAATTTTGCTTTCTAGATGATCCTTCTAGAAGATAGATCAGTCGAACTCGAACAATCTTTCTAGTTACTTCGTTCTTTATTTCTATTTAAGGGAATCCTTAGGAAAAGTTTTTGGTTTCTACCGAGCTAAAACAATATAATATGTCGATGTCTTTAGTAAACCAAAGTTCTCGTTTAATAGCTATTTTGCTTCAATTTTTTCTATACCAAACAATGACTAGAACTGAAGATTTAGTTACGATTAGAAAGAAACTTTTCGAGCTTTATCCATGGATCCTCTTGTTATACTTATTGAATTGTAAATAGTCATCCAATTCAAAAATTATGTTTCGGAATTTCATAATCCAAATTTATAATTGATTAGAGTCTTTGGATACAAATTACGAGAATCTATAATCTTCCTTGAATCTTTCATTGAAAGGGAAAGGACTAAATCCTTTTAAGAAATAAAATTTTTGATCGGAAGATTAATCAAACCGAGAGACCCTTTAACTATTAAAGGGATTAAAGGACCGAATCACACTTTTACCACTAAACTATACCCGCTACAATGCAATTATTGCATATAAATTAACCTTTTGTCGAACAAAGTAATCGGGGGTCTAATAAAAAATAAAAAAATCTGAAAAAAAAAATTAGAAAATTCTAGCGTTGACTTAATAAAATTAGTAAAAGCGGATTCAATTCCACTTTTTTTTTTCAATTTCAAATCGTTTTTGGCTAAAAATCCATCGGATGAGTCTTTTTAACTTTAACAAAAAAAGGCCCGGCTGGGGACTGACCAGGCCAGGCTATTAAAATAAAAAAGATCTTTTACTTGTGTTTTGCCGAGACAAAATAAAAAAGGATTCTCTATTTCTATTATTGTGGTTTTATTTATTTCTCTTTCGAGTTCACGCCTTTTCTTTATCTAATCTTTATCTAAATTTTGAATGTAACTAGAATTATTGAGAAAGTTCTATAAAAACAGTTATATAATAGTAATATATATATTATATATATATAAATAGAGGATAAATAGATTTATATAATAAAAAAAGAAAAAAGAAATTTTATGTATATATAATAAAATATAGAAAATGAAAAAATATATATAATATAAAGAATAATCTATACAAAAAAAGAAAGCTTTTTATTTTAAGAATAAAGTGTAGAAGGTTCTTTTTCAAGCCTTTTTTTGTTTAATGCAACCTAAAAAAGTATCCCTTTTCGATTAGGAGAGATGGCTGAGTGGACTAAAGCGTTGGATTGCTAATCCATTGTACGAGTTAATCGTACCGAGGGTTCGAATCCCTCTCTTTCCCTTTCTCCTTTTGATGGTGTGTAATAGATAAAATCCTAATAAAATTCGAGCAGTTCCACTAATTAAATAAAGCAATAAAAAACCTTTCTTTTTTATTCTTCACGTCCGGGATTACGTCCTGGATCATTAGATAGGAATCCAAATATAAAGAGAGAAACAAAGAATATAACTACGGTGTATACAAAAAGTTTGAGAGTAAGCATTACAAAATCTCCAAGATCTTACTAAAAAAAAAAAAAGAGAATAGATTCTCTATTTTTATACCAAATATCTAATTTTGATACCAATAAATCAAAAAAAAGGTTTCAGAAAGTCATTTGTAATTAAGATAATAGTAGAATCTTTCAGATTCAAACAGATTTGCATATCAACATCTAGATATTTTTTTGGTGAACTCTAATCTAATTAGGTTCTTTCATTTAGGGAAAAGAGGATAAAATTTAGGAATATAGAAATGATCCAGATTTAGTATGGCTACCAAAAAAATTCAATGTTTGAATTGAGAATTCGTTCATACGTCAAGATTTTTTTGATCTTTTGAATTGTTGGAAGAATCAAAATCGTGAATTTTTTTAAGACAGTATTAAGAATTTCATCGAAAACTTACAGCGGCTTGCCAAACAAAGGCTAAGAGAAGAAAGAAAAGAGGTATTACGGGCATAACATCTACGATTGGATTCAAAAAGGCGTAGGCCTCCGGCAATTTGGCGACTAAAAAAGTACTTGAAAAAAGGGCAGAATTCAAACAAATACAGATCAAATTAAATATATTAAGCATAACAAAAATTGGTGTTCTTGTGGATAATTTAATTTTGATTGAGTTATTAATAAATTTTTTATATAAGGAAAAAAATAAAGAAAGATAGTCTAAAAAGACTTTGTTGAACTTACTCAATCAAAAATCCTTTCATTCTCATAAGAGAATGAAAGAAATAATATTTTCATACAATATCTTAATTGAATTCTATGCAATGATCAATAAAGTAAGTTTGATTTGCTATCTACACGTGTTAAAACTCTAGCACCAATGTAATCTATATTTCAGTTTGAATTGACGAACAACCAATAGGAATATTACTCTTTTAGTAGTCTTCAATAAAAATAGAAATGGGGCGTAGCCAAGCGGTAAGGCAACGGGTTTTGGTCCCGCTATTCGGAGGTTCGAATCCTTCCGTCCCAGAGTACAGTCATTACGGAATCAATCTTCTATTGCCTTTGTACACCATCTTTCTCGTTCTGTTTAAATGAAAAATCCAATATTTTTTAAGAATAAAATATTGAAATGAAAAGAAGAATCAATTGATTTTTCATCATTTCAACCGAATTCAAAAAAATCTATTTGCTTTTTTAATTTGTGTGTGATGCGGGTAAGTAAGGCCGAACCATAGATTCTAAGAGTTTGAATAAAAAAAAATCTATATTTATATATATAAATATAGATTTCTATTCAAACTAATATGGGATTCATTTGAATTCTGACTGAACCTTTACGCGTAAATTCACTATTCCATTCATAGAGAAAGAAAAAGTATAGATTACGATATACTGACTGAACTATGACTATTCATGATTCCATAATTGAATCAATTACACAAACTAGAGGAATGTTATGGTAAAACTTCGTTTAAAACGATGTGGTAGAAAGCAACGTGCGACTTGAATTGAAGGACATGATCTGCTGTGGATTTTTTCATCCGCCACTTTTTATATAGGAATATAGGTGCTCTTGTCTCGACATTTTGTGTTCTATTTTACCAGAGTCCTACACTTTTTTGGAATATAAAAAAGAGTACAGGATGGAGCTCGAGGAGAATAGAAAGTTTTTATTCCTTTCACAGGAGTAAGGATCTAGGGTTAGTGCGAATCAATAAGTTGGAACAACTTCGTAAGTCTTTTTATATTGAAAAAAAAGTCCTTTCAAGCAATTTTACAATGGAAAAGGAAATTTTCGGAAAATTGTAAAATTCTTTGAATCAAAAGTCTATCATGCGTGAATGAAGCGTTTTGATGATTCTTTGTATAGAAAGAAAATAAATCATAAAAAAAATAAGGGGTTTGTTGCTGCCCTTTTTTAATAAAACGATTCAAGATCACCGAAGTCATGTCTAAACCTAAAGATTCAAAGTAAAGATAAAGAATCCTGAAACAAGGAAATCCAGTTTTCAATTGTTTGAACAACTAGATCAAAATGAAGAATCAAAATGGATTCGAAAAAATGAGACAAACAAAAAACGGGCTAGAGACTACTCAATAAAAAAAGTACTTAAGGATTCTCTGGTGAGATATTTTAGAGTTATTTAACTTGAGTTACGAGAGTACGAATGTTACGAATGCTTTTTATGGAAAAAAAAAGTTAGGGTTTCAATATTGGCTAATTGATTTAATGTTTTTATTAATCTATTTAATATTTGAATTTACTATTTGAATTTTATACAGAGAGTTTTCTACTCATTGAATTTTTTTTCTCGAGCCGTACGAGGCCAAAACCTCTTATACGTTTCTAGGGGGGGTATTATTCATATACATCTATCCCAATGAGCCGTTTATCGAATCGTTGCAATTGATGTTCGATCCCGAAGAGAAGGAAGAGATCTTAGCAAAGTGGGTTTTTATGATCCGATAACTAATCAAACTTATTTAAATCTTCCTGCTATTCTCGATTTTCTTAAAACAGGCGCTCAACCAACAAGAACAGTTCATGATATTTCAAAGAAGGCAGGGATTTTTACGGAATTAAGTCTTAATAAAACGAAATTGAATTAATGAAATATAAAAAAGAGGATGTGAAAGACTCATATATAGCTTGATATCAAATTTTATCTACTCTTCTCTTTCCTCCTCTTTCACTGCCATCATATTTATTTTGATTTATTAGAATTTCGATTTATTAGTAGTCTTCCTCCTAAGGTACGAATACTAAAAAATACCCTGCTAACAACTACTATGTTTTATAATAATCAAAAAATTTATGAAAAAAATTTTGGATCCATATTATATAAATTCTAATTTTTTTATAAATACAAAATTTTACTGTATAGAAAATAATACTGTATATAAAATAATATATTAATTATATAAAATAATATATTAATTATATAAAATAATATATTAATTCTGAATAAAACTAATATATATATTATATATATGAATAATTTATTCATCATAAAAAATTAAAGGCCATAAAAAATGGGTCTAAAAAAGGATAAAAAGATTTGAGATTACCCTAACTGGCTTAGTGTTCATTCATTGTATGAACTAACAAACCAAGGGGTTAAGCTTTTTTATTGATTTTTCTATTCTTTTCACTATATGAAAAATTCACAATCATATTGACAACAGTGTATGGACCAAATATAATTCTCTCATAGATAAATGGATCCATTTATCCCTGACGCACACACGACTGGATTTTTTTTTCTTATTCTGGTTGTATCTACATATTTGCAGTACGTTCTTTTTTTTTGGGGGGGGTTGCTAACTCAACGGTAGAGTACTCGGCTTTTAAGTGCGACTAGCATCTTTTACACATTTGTATGAAGAAAAGGATTCGTCCAGATCTGCGGTAGAGTTTGTAAGACCACGACTGATCCTGAAAGGAATGAATGGAAAAAATAGCATGTCGTATCAAGGGAGAATTCAGATAATTTTTTTTTTGCTTTCCTGATCGGTACAACCTTGTTTTCGATGTCGAAAAAAAAAAAAAGGGAATTCCAATTTGGGTCAAGTGAATAAATATAAATGGATGGATAAAAAAACCAGTTTTCCTGATTCCAGGAAAAAAAAAAGAAACGAGCTTCCATTCGTAATTTGAAAAATTACCCGATCTAATTAAATGTTAAAAATAGATTAGTGCCTAATACGGGTATGGGAAGGCATTTTTTTCTTGCGTGTTATTATCAATTTTTTCATGAGTCCTAATTATTTTTTTACCTAGTCCGTTTGGGTTAGGTTGGAGTGTGTAAAAGAAGCAGTATATTGATAAAAAAAAGATATATTTCCAAAATCAAAAGAGCGATTAGGTTAAAAAAATAAAGGATTTCTAATCATCTTGTTTTGTTATTCTATAATATAACGAACAGAAACCTATTAAAGATAGAGAATCCGGTTAGCAGTCTACCTGTTTATGAGGTATCTATTGCTTTCGTAGTCTAATACCTTATTTTGACTGTATCGCACTATGTGTCATTTCAGAACTCAAGAAAATAAAGACTTTACCTTCAGTTCAAATCGAATTTCAATCCAAATGGAGAAATTTCAAGGATATTTAGAGTTCGATGGGGCTCGGCAACAGAGTTTTCTATATCCACTTTTTTTTCGGGAGTATATTTATGTACTTGCTTATGATCATGGTTTAAATAGATTAAATAGAAATCGCTCTATTTTCTTGGAAAATCCGGATTATGACAAAAAATATAGTTCACTAATTGTGAAACGCTTAATTTTTCGAATGTATGAACAGAATCGTTTGATTATTCCCACTAAGGATTTGAACCAAAATCCCTTTTTGGGGCATACCAGTCTTTTCTATTATCAAATGATATCTGTTTTATTTGCAGTGATTGTAGAAATTCCATTTTCCCTAAGATTAGGATCCTCTTTCCAAGGAAAACAATTAAAAAAATCTTATAATTTACAATCAATTCATTCAATATTTCCCTTTTTAGAAGACAAATTAGCATATTTTAATTATGTGTTAGATGTACTAATACCTTACCCCATCCATCTAGAAATCTTGGTTCAAACCCTACGTTACCGGGTAAAAGATGCCTCTTCTTTGCATTTTTTTCGGTTCTGTTTATACGAGTATTGTAATTGGAAGAATTTTAATATTAAAAAAAAATCAATTTGGAATCCAAGATTTTTCTTGTTCTTATATAATTCTCATGTATGTGAATACGAATCCATCTTTTTTTTTCTACGCAAGCGGTCTTCGCATTTACGATCGACATCTTATGAAGTCCTTTTTGAGCGAATTTTATTCTATGGAAAAATACAACATTTTTTGAAAGTTTTTGTTAATAATTTTCCGGCGATCCTAGGGTTGCTCAAGGATCCTTTCATACATTATGTTAGATATCACGGAAGATGCATTCTGGCAACAAAAGATACTCCGCTTCTGATGAATAAATGGAAATATTATTTTGTTAATTTATGGCAATGTTATTTTTCTGTATGGTTTCAATCGCAAAAGGTCAATATAAATCAATTATCAAAAGATAATTTAGAGTTTCTGGGTTATTTGTCAAGTTTGCGATTAAACCCTTTAGTGGTACGTAGTCAAATGCTAGAAAACTC